AATAATGATCTAGATTCCTATCAGGATCATTAAATAGAAAGTATAAAGTCTAATGAAAAGAATAAAGTAACGCAAAAAAAAGAGTCTTTTTTATTTCTTTTTTTTCATTGTGGACATTGAAAAAAAAAAAAGAAATAATCGATTTGGCAATAAGGAAAGGATTACTAGTAATCCGTGCTGCTCTCACTAACGTGTATATCCGTGTGGATATCAATATCTCACTCACGTCTCTGTTCCAACACGTCAATTTTTATCTAAATAGAAATGAAATGGTTTGAATGAAATCATAAGAATATGGATTCGGTACTTTTTACTTCCCCGGGATTGTAGTTCAATTGGTCAGAGCACCGCCCTGTCAAGGCGGAAGCTGCGGGTTCGAGCCCCGTCAGTCCCGACGGATCCAAATCCAATAAAAAAAAGACATCAATATATCGCGCCTTTTTCTGTTAAACTGGGTCAAAATAAAACGGTCGAATTTCATGCCTAATGCTCTCCTTTTCTCTTTTTTTTTTCACGAAAATTATATCATTAAAAAAAAACGAAAAAGGAGTTTAGAACTTAACCCCTTTCCTTTTTCTATTTTGTTTCGATTGTTTGTTTGGTTTATTTCTAAACCCTTTGTAAACAATGGAAGTGGAAGCGGTTAGGTGGTTGTACAAGTAAGGCGGTCGATTATAGAAAAGACAGAATGGAAAAGAATGCTAAATAAAAAAAAAAGTATTAGTATTTTAGTATTAAAGTAAAGAAATTCTTTTGATTGAATCCGGGATTCAAGTTTGTATTCGGTGTGTGGATAAAAGATCTGCCTATGTTATACTATTGAATTCTCGACGATGAATCGACTTGACAGTCAGATATTGTTATTCATGATATTGATCCCATTCGCTATCATCGAAATGTAATTGATCCCATTGAATTTACAAGCGAAAGGGTTATCATCTCTATGGGATTAAATCCCGAGTTATTGTGAAGTAAAAAAAAAACCAAACGATGAGATTATGGAAGTAAATATTCTCGCATTTATTGCTACTACACTGTTCGTTCTAGTTCCTACTGCTTTTTTGCTTATAATATACGTAAAAACGGTCAGTCAAGGTGATTAATTTGAATGAAACTCGACTTCTTAGTTCTTATCAATGATTTAAGAAAAAAAAATTCCAATTTCCCGTCTTAGTCTTAAATGAAATGAACGGACTAGAATCAGCAATAGCCTATGAGATCCGATAGTATAGTAGAAAGACTCATATATGAATCTTTCTACTATACTATCTATTTTTATTATTGTAATGTAGAAAGATAGAAACTGAATAGAGATCAATCTACAATATGGATATGTATCTTCATACATGTGAATATGACTTAAATATATGTAATGTATATAGTATCTCAATTCTATTTCTTTGCTTCATCTATTTGTATTTTCTTTTTGTTTATTCCAATCAATCTGAAATAAGCGAAAGGCGGCTCTTACGATTTTCTAATTTCTTGATTTCTGATTAGTTTCAATATGAATCCCGGTATCCATTAGAATCAAATCAATGAAAGAAAAACAAACTTGGGCGTAGATTACTAAAAGAAAATCAAGTTAATAAAAGAAAATGAAATATGAAAGAAATAAAGTAATCTTTTTTTAGCATTCCGAAGAAGTAATTGATTGAGCGGTTGACAGATGATCCAAGGAGTTCTATGGTACCTTCTTCAGATTTCAAAAGGGGTACCTCAGCGATTTTCAATCCTTGCCCTTGAGCCATGATATGAAACGAGTCAATAAAGCATAGCCGAAATCTAATTTCTAAAATAATAAAACAAGCAGTAAGTGCGAAATATGTGACTTGACCTAGGCACAATCTTATTATTTTCTTATTATTTTTAAATATTAAATCGTGAACTCCTTTCTTTTCTCTTTGAACAGTAAAAAGGCCAATAAAAAAAAAAGTAAAAAGGAGTCCGGTTTTCCGCGTTCTTCCTCATTGTCCATATATAACTCCGGGAAGGGCCGGTTCAGAAAAACGAAATAGAAAATTTAGGAAGACTTCGGTTGGAATAAAATTCCTATTATCCATATCCCCTTTCCTTTCAAAATAGGAATAGGGGAATTTGTGACATATCTGTTTGATTTGGATTCTGAAAGAGTATTATTCATATATATTATGAATTGTATTCTATTATGAATAGAATCGAATACAATTACCTCGCTAGAATCCAAGACAATGGAATTCCGAAATGAAGATATTTTGATTAATTCAATTTCGAAATTCTAAATGGAATTAAATTACTGAATTAAATATATTGAAATAGATTCAGTTAATTATTATATTAATTTTATTATTTAATAATTAATATAATTTTAAAGGCTTTGCAGAACGATCTAGAAAAAAAGTGATACAGTTTGATTTCCCAACTCAATTAGTAGTATCTCTAGAGTCCACTTCTTCCCCATACTACGAGCGAAAGGGAAAATGTAAAGACTACCATTAAAGCAGCCCAAGCGAGACTTACTATATCCATGTGAATTATGTCCCCTATCTCTATGAATATGAAGAAATTATTCCATTATTGTTTCCTAATAATAGTGGAATCACTGGTGCAGAGTCAAAAAGGGATTTTGACCCAACGCCCTTGATGAAAGACTCCAATAAATATGAAACGCCCCAATAAATCCACTTAGAACGGGTTCGTATATGATTTCTAGTCGAATCGGTAAAACGAAACTAAATACACAGCCGCGCTTTTCTTTGGAAGTATCAAAGGAAATGTGACCTAATATGTAGTAATAATAAGACCTCTTCGTTTTTTTTTGTTGCCCTTGATTATCATTAAGTAAAAGCCAATTATCCATCCAATCGAATATTGATTGAATGCCCATGCGCTCAGAGACTCTCATGAGTCTGTATACTCTGTATACTGTATACAAAGTATCTCCCGCCCTTTCCATAACTATTAATTCGATTCTCCCTCGGGCTATTCAATCTAATTCAAGACCCGGTCAGTAGACTCTACATTAGCAGTGGAAATAAATCGGTAACTCTTGATTTGATATGATAGCACTTCCACTACTATAATCTTTCCGTGAATTCTAAATGCAAGGATTGACAGCACTTTAAAGAACAGAAACCCCAGCTATTTATAATCAAGAAAGTGTCACGAGTCGCGTACTTTGCTGCAAAAGATTCGGCGAGTTATACCAGCCAAGCAGAATAAGGGATTTCGAGTCGTATCGTTTGTTGATCAGGCGACACCCAGATTTGAACTGGGGAAAAAGGATTTGCAGTCCCCCACCTTACCGCTCGGCCATGCCGCCAAAACGATCCAAAATAGATGAAAATATTCCCCCTTTGCTTGTTTTGGGGGGTACTCAATGTCTTTTTTTTGTACTTCCCTCTGAAATCTCGTTTTTCTTAAATCTTGCCTAAAAGAAATCTGTCTTTTTTTTTTTTTATTTTTTTGGACGGCTCCATTTCTGCAATTGATTTTATAGTATCTCAAAACACACAATATCTTAATCCCTATCTTTTCTCTTTCTTTTTTTTTTTCTATTGAAAAAAAAAATGTGTATTTTCAGTCACAAAAGCCAAAATTCAGGCCAAATTGGAACCATTAACTAGTGACTATAAATTCATGACCGACTCTTGGATTTAAATTGGAAAGTGTGTTTCCTAATGAAAAATGATAGAAGAAAATCAAAATTGATACCTACCTAATTGGTATTGGTTTTTTTCTATAAAAAAAACCTTCTCAATTTCAATTATAACAGCAATTATGAGTCTATGTAAACCCCAAACATAAATCGTTTCGGGGCGAGTTCTAGCTTATCGGTTATCTTATCTGTGTATGGTGCCTCTCTATAGGGAATTTGCCGAAAATTGTCATACTGCAATTTAGATTGAAGAGAAAATCGAAATTTTGATAGAGCACGACATGCGCTGTCCCGAATCGAACTATGCAATAAAGGGGGGGTGATGTATATATAGATAGCTATAGCTATATGGGCACGGGTTTACTAAATACAAGCCTTCTTACGCACTTCAATCCTATTCCTATTCGAAAAATTCTACTAAAAAAAGAAAAAAGGGGTTCTTCGCAATCATTTTTTGAACACTGGAATCCACCAAAAAGTTAAGTGCTAAAAAAATGAACTTTATGTTGTTATATTGTGTCTGATTCTTATGTCTTTATCTCAGCGAATAGATCAAATCACGACTTTTATTTATTTTTTTTTTTCTGGTATCCAAGCGGATTGGAATATGGAATATCATAATAATGGTATAAGTTGAATTATTTTTTTTTATTCTATACAAAACTCCGTAAGTCTAAGTGGAATTTATCGCTTCGTTTCCATTTGTATCCGTCTCTTAGAAATTCCGATTTAATTAAGTATAAGTATAAAATCTTCTTTTTTCCCCCGTTCATACGTATTTCATACATTCCATTTCTATGGAGTTGGGTAAAATTTCATGTGATTCAGTAAACAGAATCTAAATTCCAGCATTCTGCATAGAATCATATGAATCAATGCAGAATGAGAAACGAATGGGATTTTTTGATAAATGGGAAATTCAAAATGCTCGGAGATGGAAATGCGGGAATGTCTACAATACCTGGGTCGAATCAGATACAATTTGAAGGCTTTTGTAGGTTCATTGATCAGGGCTTAACAGAAGAACTTTATAAGTTTCCAAAAATTGAAGATACGGATCAAGAAATTGAATTTCAATTATTTGTGGAAACATATCAATTGGTAGAACCCTTGCTAAAAGAAAGAGATGCTGTATATGAATCATTCACATATTCTTCTGAATTATATGTATCCGCAGGATTAATTTGGAAAAGCCGAGGGGATATGCAGGAACAAACAATTTTTATTGGAAACATCCCTCTAATGAATTCTTTGGGAACTTCTATAGTAAATGGAATATACAGAATTGTCATCAATCAAATATTGCAAAGTCCCGGTATCTATTATCGGTCAGAATTGGGCCATAATGGAATGTCGGTCTATA